AATGAAGTGCCTGATTTAAAAGGGTTATTTTGATAGAATAAATTATGTAATATTTGTTACCTTCATTATGCCTAACGGAATTAAGCCGCTTCCTAAAGTTCCAAAAACTTTTATACGTCGTATACTAAAACATATCTGGCTTAAAAAGATAAGCTAATTAAGCTATTGGGTTCATACCCCAAGTATAAAGGTTTTAACCCTTTTCTTTTTAATCTTTAAATTCTATAAATTATTATTTTTCATAACAATAATCATTGGAACCCTGATCTCAATCTCCTCTAACTCTTGGATAGGTATGTGAATAGGACTGGAAATTAATTTATTGTCTATTATCCCTCTAATAAACAATAATGAAAATGCCCTCTCAGTCGAAGCTTCACTTAAATACTTCATTACCCAAGCTATCGCCTCAACGATTATTCTTTTTTCAATTATTATAATATCCCTTTCATTTGATGTTAAATTTATTGAATCTTCCTTTATCCTCATATTTAATTCAGCTTTACTTACAAAAATAGGAAGAGCCCCATTTCATTTTTGATTCCCCGAAGTAATAGAAGGATTAAATTGATTTAATTGCCTTATTATACTAACATGGCAAAAAATCGCCCCTATGGTACTAATTACGTATAATTTTAATTTTCCGCTCTTTTTTTCAATAATTATCATCTTTGGAATATTAATTAGAGGAATTATAGGCCTAAACCAAGTAAGTCTACGAAAAATCCTAGCCTACAGATCTATTAACCATATTGCTTGAATATTAGCCTCCATATTCGCAATCGAAACTACATGAATATTCTACTTTTTAATTTACTCTATTATTTCAATTAATATTATTCTAGTTTTCAAAATTCTTAATATTTTCTACGTAAGACAAATTTTTATAGCTTTAAAGCAAAAAACCCTAACTAAAATTTTCTTTGTTATAAATTTCCTAAGATTAGGTGGATTGCCCCCCTTTTTGGGTTTTTTCCCAAAATGAATCACTATCCTAGGATTAGTTGAGAATAAATTTTATTTTCTTAGATTTATAATGATAATTCTTACATTACTTACACTTTTCTATTATATGCGACTAATTTTCTCATCCCTAATAATAAATACCTCAGAATTAAATTTTAGACTAGAAATTAAAACTAACCGATTTTGAATTTTTACTGCTAACCTAATTTCCCTAATTAGTTTAGTATTTTGCACCTTAATATTTAACTTAACCTAAGGATTTAAGTTAAATTAAACTCGTAGCCTTCAAAGCTTCAAATAAAGACGGCAACACCTTTAAGCCTTAGGGCTGACCCATCTTCAAATTTGCAATTTGAAATCATACTAATTTTGACTATAAGACTTTCGTTGGTAGAAGAATTTAATATTCGTTTATAAATTTACAATTTATCGCCTGGATCTCAGCCATCCTACCGAATAAATGATTATTCTCAACTAACCATAAGGATATCGGAACCTTATACTTCATTTTCGGAACATGAGCTGGAATAGTGGGAATATCCCTAAGAATTTTAATTCGAATGGAATTAGGAACTCCTGGATCTCTTTTAGGAGACGACCAAATATATAACGTAATCGTTACAGCCCATGCATTTGTCATAATTTTTTTCATAGTAATACCAATTATTATTGGGGGATTCGGTAATTGATTAGTCCCTCTAATATTAGGAGCCCCAGATATGGCCTTCCCTCGAATAAACAATATGAGATTTTGATTACTACCCCCATCATTATCCTTATTGTTAGCTAGAAGAATGGTTGAAAGAGGTGCAGGAACAGGTTGAACTGTTTATCCCCCACTGTCCTCTAATATCGCCCATAGAGGCTCTTCCGTAGATTTAGCTATTTTTAGTCTTCATCTAGCAGGTATTTCTTCAATTCTAGGAGCCGTAAATTTTATTACCACAATCATCAATATACGAACAACTGGAATAACATTTGATCGAATACCTCTATTTGTATGATCTGTAGGAATTACTGCCTTACTTTTACTTCTCTCACTTCCAGTTTTAGCTGGAGCTATTACTATACTACTCACTGATCGAAATTTAAATACTTCATTCTTCGACCCCGCCGGAGGTGGAGACCCCGTCCTTTACCAACACTTATTTTGATTCTTCGGCCACCCAGAAGTTTATATTCTAATTCTCCCCGGATTTGGAATAATTTCACACATTATTAGACAAGAAAGAGGTAAAAAGGAAACATTTGGATGTTTGGGTATAATTTACGCTATAATAGCAATTGGATTGCTAGGATTTGTTGTCTGAGCACACCACATATTCACAGTAGGAATAGACGTCGATACTCGAGCCTACTTTACTTCAGCAACTATAATTATTGCTGTACCTACAGGAATCAAAATTTTTAGATGATTAGCAACTCTCCATGGAACCCAAATTAACTACTCTCCTTCAATATTATGAGCCTTAGGATTTGTATTCCTGTTCACAGTAGGAGGATTAACTGGTGTAGTTTTAGCTAACTCATCAATTGACATTATTCTTCATGATACCTACTACGTTGTAGCCCATTTCCATTATGTACTTTCTATGGGAGCTGTATTTGCAATTATGGCAGGATTAGTTCAGTGATTTCCTTTATTCACTGGATTAACATTAAATGAAAAATTCTTAAAAATTCAATTTTTATCAATATTTATTGGGGTAAACATAACATTTTTCCCACAACATTTCCTAGGATTAGCGGGGATACCTCGACGGTATTCTGACTATCCCGATGCTTACACTACTTGAAATATTGTATCTTCAATAGGATCAATAGTGTCTATAGTAAGAGTATTCTTCCTAATATTTACTATTTGAGAAGGATTTGTTTCTATACGAGAAAGACTTTCTTCAGTAAATCTAACTTCCTCAATTGAATGACTTCAAACAATACCGCCTGCAGAACACAGATACTCAGAACTTCCAATAATTTATAATTTCTAATGTGGCAGATTAGTGCAGTGGATTTAAGTCCCAAATATAAGGTTTATGCTTTCTTTAGAAGCAATGGCAACATGAAAAACCTTAACTACTCAAGACAGAGCCTCTCCCTTGATAGAACAATTAACTTTCCTTCATGATCATACCCTAATAATTTTACTTATAATTACAGTTCTAGTAGGGTATTTAATAGGAAGATTATTCCTAAATAAGTATAATTATCGATACTTACTTGAAGGTCAAACTATTGAATTTATCTGAACTGTTATTCCTGCCATTACCTTAATTTTTATTGCTTTACCTTCTCTTCGACTTCTTTACCTACTAGATGAAGTAAACAACCCCCTTGTAACCATTAAAACTATTGGACATCAATGATACTGATCATATGAATACACTGATTTCGGAAGTGTTGAATTTGATTCTTATATAATCCCCACTAATGAACTAAAGCCCCACGAATTTCGATTATTAGATGTTGATAATCGAATTGCAGTACCCTACAACTCTCAAATTCGAATACTAGTAACTGCAGCTGATGTTCTACACTCTTGAACAATCCCCGCTATTAGAGTTAAAATTGATGCTACTCCTGGCCGATTAAACCAAGTAAGATTTTTATTAAATCGTGCAGGTATTTTCTTTGGTCAATGTTCTGAAATCTGTGGAGCAAATCATAGATTTATACCAATTGTTATAGAAAGAATTTCTACAAATTACTTTATTAAATGAATTTCTATAATAAGAGACGTTTAACGTTAGATGACTGAAAGTAAGTACTGGTCTCTTAAACCATTTCATAGTATATTAACGAATACTTCTAATGAAGAATTTAGTTAAGTTATAACATTAGTTTGTCATTCTAAAATCATTAATTAAAATTAATAATTTTTGATTCCTCAAATAGCACCTATAAATTGACTCATTTTATTTATTATATTCATTATTATTTTTCTTATATTTAATAGAATAAACTATTTTTCTTTTAAATATCCAACTAAAAGAATTTCTACTAGAAAAACTACTTCAAAAATTAACTGAAAATGATAACTAATTTATTTAGATCTTTCGACCCCGCAACAAGAATAGGACTTTCATTAAACTGACTAAGAACATTTTTAGGATTAATATTAATTCCCTCAATGTTCTGATTAATTCCTTCACGATGAAATTACTTATGAATTAAAATTACTTTTACATTACATACAGAATTCAAAACATTAATCGGACCTGCATCTCAAGGAAGAACAATAATTTTTATTAGACTATTTTCAATTATTATATTCAATAATTTCCTAGGGCTATTCCCCTATGTTTTTACTAGATCTAGACATCTTGCTATAACATTAAGATTAGCTCTGCCCCTATGATTAAGATTTATATTATATGGATGAATCAATAATACAATTCATATATTTGCCCACCTAATTCCCCAAGGAACTCCCCCAGTTCTTATACCTTTTATGGTTTGTATTGAAACTATTAGAAATATTATTCGCCCAGGAACCTTAGCTGTACGATTAGCAGCGAATATAATTGCCGGCCACTTACTAATAACTTTACTTGGTAACACAGGACCAGCATTACCTGCTATTATAATCAACCTATTAATTATTGTACAATTATTATTACTAGTTTTAGAATCAGCAGTTGCCATTATTCAATCTTATGTATTTGCAGTACTTAGAACTCTTTATTCCAGAGAAGTAGTTTAATGCACTCACACAAAAATCACCCCTACCATTTAGTTGATGTTAGACCATGACCTTTACTAGGAGCATTAAGAGCTATAATTACAATAATCGGAATAATTAAATGATTCCATTTTTACAATATAGACTTATTCTTCTTTGGACTATTTGTTACATCTCTTATCATATATCAATGATGACGTGATGTAGCCCGAGAAGGAACATTTCAAGGACTTCACACATACCAAGTTACTATAGGACTACGTTGAGGTATAATTCTATTTATTACATCCGAAGTCTTTTTTTTTATTTCATTTTTCTGAGGATTCTTCCACAGAAGATTATCACCATCAGTTGAACTAGGAATAATGTGACCTCCTAAGGGAATTGAAACATTTAACCCAATTCAAATTCCACTATTAAATACCCTAATTTTATTAACTTCAGGATTAACAGTAACTTGAGCACACCATAGACTTATAGAAAATAATTTCAAACAAACAACTCAAAGTTTATTATTAACTGTAATCTTAGGAATTTACTTCTCAATTCTTCAAGGATATGAGTATATCGAAGCCCCATTTACAATCTCAGATTCAGTGTATGGATCATCTTTTTTTATAGCAACAGGATTCCACGGTATTCATGTAATTATTGGTACATCATTCCTATTAGTTTGTTTAATCCGACACATTAAAAATCACTTCTCATGTATTCACCACTTTGGATTTGAAGCAGCTGCATGATATTGACATTTTGTAGATGTTGTTTGATTATTCCTTTATATTTCTATGTACTGATGAGGTAGATAAATTTATATAGTATAATTATTATATTTGACTTCCAATTAAAAGATCTAACTAAATTTAGTATAAATAATTATATTCATTTTCTTTATATCTTTAATCCTATTTACTATTTCAATAATTATAATACTTGCAGCAAGAATTCTATCAAAAAAAACCTTTATAGACCGAGAAAAAAGAAGACCTTTTGAATGTGGGTTTGACCCCAAAAATTCTGCTCGTCTACCTTTTTCTTTACAATTCTTCTTAATTGCAGTAATCTTCCTAATTTTTGATGTAGAAATCACAATATTAATCCCTTTAATTTTAGTAATAAAAATCTCAACATTATCAAATATTTACTTAATTAGAATTTTTTTCATTTTAATTCTATTAGTAGGACTTTACCATGAATGAAATCAAGGAGCATTAACTTGAACTATCTAGGATAATAGTTAACTATAACATTTAACTTGCACTTAAAAAGTATTGATTTCTCAATTTATCTTAAAATAAGAAACAAAATATTGTATTTAGTTTCGACCTAAAAGTTTGGCCTAGGGGGGCCCTTATTTACATTTTAATTGAAACCAAAATAGAGGTAAATCACTGTTAATGATTAAACTGAGAGTTTTCTCCAATTAAGGAAATATGGGAATCAAAAATAAGCTTCTAACTTAATTTTTTAGCGATGAAACTTCGTTAATATTTCTATTTATATAGTTTAACAAAAACATTATATTTTCACTATAAAATTAGAATCTTTTTTCTTATAAATATCTAAAAATAAAAATTATTTCCTTAGTATCTTCAGTACTACGCTCTAAGTATAAGCTATTTAAATAAAATATATAAATAAATAAAAACACTACTCAAATTACTAATATAATTAAATAAATTTTAATGTTATTATTAAATAAAAATTGTATAAATATAGATGAATTTTTTAAGTTAGTAAAAATATTTTGACTACCTAAATATTCAGACCAACCTTGATCGAAATTTAAATAAATTTTTTTCCCTAAATTTAGTATAGAATAATTCACCCCAAATGTGGATAAAATTGGTATATTCCACATAGAAGAAAAAAATAAAGATATCCCTAAGTAATCATAAGACTTAAGGGAGTAATTTAAGGAAAATTTAGAAAATTCGTAACCCAATCAAGCCCCAACGCCAGACACTAAAAATGCTATAATTTTCATATAAAAAGGAAGACAAATAAAATAAGGAACAGGAAAAATTAGCCACATAAGCATTCTTCCTCCCATAATTACTAAAAAAATAAGCCCTCCTATTCCCTTTAGTATAATTAACCCAGTATCTCTTACTCTATTTAATCTAATAAAATTATAGTCTCCTATTAAAGAATAATATATCAAACGAAAAGTGTAACAAGCAGTAAGACCTGTAGAGATAAAAAAAATTAAATAAATAAAAATATTTAAATAATTCATAGATAAAACCTCTAAAATTAAGTCCTTTGAATAAAACCCCGAAGTAAAAGGAAGCCCACACAAAGACAAATTAGAAATATTAAAAAAACAACAAGTTAAAGGTATTTGTGTTACTAAAGAACCCATATATCGAATATCTTGACAATTTCTTAAATTATGAATAATACACCCCGCACATATAAATAATGTAGCCTTAAATAAAGCATGAGTTAGTAAATGAAAAAAAGCCAAATTTATTTCACCTAAAGCCAAAATTCTTATTATCAGTCCAAGCTGTCTTAACGTAGAAAGAGCAATAATCTTTTTTAAATCATACTCAAAATTTGCCCCCAATCCTGCCATAAATATTGTTATTCTACCAATAAACAATAAAATTATTATTAAATTAAATCTTAAAGCCGATCTAAACCGGATTAGTAGATAAACCCCAGCTGTTACTAAAGTTGAAGAATGGACAAGAGAAGAAACAGGGGTAGGAGCAGCTATAGCAGCTGGAAGCCAAGAACTAAAAGGAATTTGAGCTCTTTTAGTTATAGCAGCTAACACCACTAAATAGGAAATTAATTCTATAGAAAAATCTCTTTTTATACATTCAATATAAAAAATATAATTTCATCTTCCATAATTTAATATCCAAGCAATAGATATAAGTAAAGCCACATCACCGATACGATTAGTTAAAGCCGTTAATATCCCAGCATTGTAAGATTTAACATTTTGATAATAAATAACTAAACAATAAGAAACAAGCCCCAAACCATCTCATCCTAATAAAATTCTAATTAAATTAGGCCTAATAATCAATAATATTATAGATAAGACAAATATAGAAACTAATATAATAAAACGATTAATATTTAAATCTCCCTCTATATACTCCTTTCTATAATATACTACTATAGAAGAAATAAATAACACAAATCTCATAAATAATAAAGATATTCAATCAAGTAAAACTGTTATAATAATAGAGCTTGAATTAATTGTTAGCAATTCAAACTCTAAAATTATTCTATAGTTTAACACCATAAAATATAAACTTCTAGAAAAAGTAATAATTCTAAAAAATAAAAATAATGCAAAATAAATTAAACAAATTGATAAAATTATCTAAAATGAATTCTCATATCTTTGACTCCACAAATCAATATTTTTCTATAAACTATTTAAATAAATTCATAAAGTAAAATATTCACCCTTTAAAATTATTAAATTTAACGGCAATCAGTGTAATAATAAAAGTAAAAATTCACGAACCGAGCCCATAGAAAATATATATAATCCCGAATAAATCTTACCGTGTTGTGTATAGGCGTATAAATATAAAGAATAAGCAGCTCTAAAAAAAGATATTAATGATAGCATTAATATACAAATAAATCTTCAACTTACTAAACTATTAATTAGTATAATTTCACCCAATAAATTCATTGAGGGGGGAGCAGCCATATTAGAAGAACTTAATAAAAATCATCATAAAGTTATTCTAGGTATTAGATTAATTAGCCCCTTATTTAAATAAATTCTTCGTCTTAAAATTCGTTCATAAGAAATATTAGCTAAACAAAATAAGCCCGAAGAACAAAGACCATGCGCCAATATTATTACTAAAGCCCCACATAATCCCCAATAATTAAGAGTTATAATGCCCCCCAATACTAGTCCTATATGAGCCACTGAAGAATAAGCAATTAAAGATTTTATATCTCTTTGACGTAAACAAATTAAAGAAACAAAAAATCCCCCTACCATTCTAATTATAATAAAAATATAATTAATTTTTATGCCAATTCTTAAAAATAATAATATTAAACGTATTATACCGTAACCCCCTAATTTTAATATAACCCCAGCCAAAATTATTGAACCAGCGACAGGAGCTTCAACATGAGCCTTAGGTAATCACAGATGAACAAAATATATAGGTATTTTTACTAAAAATACAAAATTTATACAAATATAAAGCATAAATATATTAATAGATTTATTTATTAAAAATAAATCTAAAGTATTAAAATTTGAATAATAATAAAAAATACAAATTAATATAGGTAAAGAAGCAAATAATGTATAAAATAGTAAATAACTACCAGCTTGAATCCGCTCAGGTTGATAGCCTCAACCAATAATTAAAACCAAAACCGGAATTAGTCTTATTTCAAAAAATAAATAAAAAATGAATAAATTTATTGAACCAAAAGCACAGTATAATGAAATTATCAAAAATACTATAAAAAATAAAAATAAATTATAATAATAATTTTTATTGAATAACTTAGACCTAGCCAAAATCATAAGTGAGCAAATCCAAAATCTCAATAAAATTATTATATATCTCAATAAATCATTACCCATAAAATATCTAATATTAGTTACTAAATAGTTAAACCTAAAATTTATTAAAAATAAAATAAATATTAAGAAATAAAGATATTGATTTAACCAAAACATTTTTTTCTTAAAACTTAGGGGGATCATAAAAATTAATATAAATAAAAACTTTATCATAATAAGTTAAAAGTATTAAAGTAATCATTACCATGAGTTCGAATTAATGAAACTAAAATAGATAGACCTAATGCACCTTCACAAACTCTTATAGTTAAAAAAATTATTCTAAAATAATATTCATGATTAAAATAACTCAAATAAATAAATAAATTAAAATATAAAGATAAAACAATAAATTCTAATCTTAATAATATTAATAAAAAATGCTTACGTTTAATACAAAAAACGAGAAGGCCGGAAAAGTATATAATAATAGAAAAAAATGAAAAAATTAACATTTGTTTTAATAATTTAAGTAAAAATTTTGGTCTTGTAAATCAAATATAAGGACTATCCTTTTAAAACTTCAGAGAAAAGAAATGCTTCCTATCTTTAATCTCCAAAATTAAAATTTTAATAAACTATTCTCTGCATTATTTTAATAATAACTCTATCATTAATATTATCCTTCACATTCATTTTCATACAACATCCCCTTTCAATGGGATTAGTACTACTTTCTCAAACAATTTTAATTGCCTTAATCACCGGAGTAATTAGACTTAATTTTTGATTTTCTTATATTTTATTCCTAATTATAATTGGAGGTATACTAGTCCTATTTATTTACATAACAAGAGTAGCCTCTAATGAAAAATTTAAATATTCTAATTTAATTACTCTAATAAATATCATTATTTTTTTATTAAGAATTCCACTCTATTTCATTGATAACATATTAGTTTATGTAAATAATATTCAAGTAGAAAACTTAATAAATGAAGAATTGTTTCTTAGATTAAGAAAATTCTTTAATTTTCCCTCAAGAATTATTTTATTAATAATAATTATCTACTTATTCATTACATTAATTGCAGTAGTTAAAATTACAAATATCTCTTGTGGCCCACTCCGTCAAAAATTTTAATGAAAACACCCCTACGATTAAAATCTCCATTATTAAAAATTGTTAACAATTCCCTTATTGATTATCCAACTCCTTCTAATATCTCATCTTGATGAAATTTTGGATCTTTATTAGGACTTTGTTTAATTATTCAAATTGTTACAGGAATTTTTTTAGCTATACACTATACTGCTAATATTGACCTAGCTTTTAATAGAGTAGTGCATATTTGTCGAGACGTCAACTATGGATGATTAATTCGAACCTTACATGCTAATGGGGCTAGATTCTTTTTTATTTGTATTTATATACATGTCGGACGAGGTCTATACTATGGATCATACAACCTAGAACTAGCTTGAACTGTGGGAGTACTTATTTTATTTATAGTTATGGCCACAGCTTTTTTAGGATATGTTTTACCTTGAGGACAAATATCCTTCTGAGGAGCTACAGTTATTACTAATTTACTTTCAGCTATCCCTTACTTAGGAATAGACATTGTTCAATGATTATGGGGAGGATTTGCCGTAGATAATGCTACTTTAACACGATTTTTTGCTCTTCATTTCTTATTACCATTTATTGTTGCTGCTCTTACAATTATTCACTTACTTTTCCTTCACCAAACAGGGTCTAATAACCCCTTAGGAGTAAACGGAAATATTGATAAAATCCCCTTTCACCCTTACTTTACATTTAAGGATTTATTTGGATTTATTATTATAACAATAATATTAGTTATTTTAACCCTAACTAATCCATACTTACTGGGAGACCCTGATAATTTTATCCCCGCTAACCCACTTGTAACACCTGTGCATATTCAACCTGAATGATACTTCCTATTTGCATACGCCATTTTACGTTCAATTCCTAATAAATTAGGAGGAGTTTTAGCCTTAGTTATATCTATTGCTATTTTACTCTTTATACCATTTACTAATAAAAAAAAGTTTCAAAGAACTCAATTTTACCCATTAAATAAAATTTTATTCTGATCTTTATTATCTATTATTATTTTATTAACTTGAATTGGAGCTCGACCAGTAGAAGATCCATATATTTTAATTGGACAAATCTTAACAGTTCTATACTTCTCATATTACGTTATTAACCCAATTATTGCTAATATTTGAGATTCAATCTTATTTAATTAGTTAATGAACTTGTTATAAGTGTATATTTTGAAAATATAAAAAAGAGTTAAATTCTCTATTAACTTACTACTAAATTTAATTAACTAAAGGAGCAGGGAAAAAATAAACATTTTTAACCCTGAAAAAAAAAATAAATAATTTAGAGAAACAGGAAGAAACCTCTTTCAAGCTAAATATATTAATTTATCGTAACGAAAACGAGGTAAAGTTCCTCGAACCCAAATTCATAAAAAAGATATAAATCTTAATTTTAAAAAAAATAACCAAGAACAAATATCTCCGCCTAAAAATAAAATACAACATAATATTCTCATAAATAAAATTCTTGCATATTCAGCTAAAAAAATTAATGCGAATCCCCCTCCTCTATATTCAACATTAAATCCCGAAACAAGCTCAGACTCCCCCTCAGCAAAATCAAAGGGAGTACGATTTGTTTCAGCAAGACTAGAAACAAATCAAATTATTCTCAAAGGTAAACATAAAAACAATAACCAAGAATAACTTTGATACTTAAAAAACTCAAGCATATTAAGTCTAGAAGTCAAAAACAAAAAAGATAATAAAATTAATGATAATCTAACTTCATAAGAAATAGTTTGAGCTACGGAACGTAAACCCCCTAATAATGAATAATTTGAATTTGAAGATCAACCAGCAATTATAATTGTATAAACTCTCAATCTAGAACAACATAAAAAAAATAACACCCCCATGTTAAAATTAATAAGTACTCTAAAAAAAGGTATACATAATCACAATAACAATGATAAAAACAAATTAAAAATAGGAGAAAAATAGTATAAATTAAAATTTGATATTATAGGATAAACTCTTTCCTTAGTAAATAATTTAATAGCATCTCTGAAAGGTTGTGGAATTCCTATAAATCCGACCTTATTTGGACCCTTACGAATTTGAATGTACCCCAACACCTTTCGTTCCAATAAAGTTAAAAAAGCAACCCCCACTAATACACAAATAACTAAAATTAAACCTCTAACAAATATTAAAATTAAATCCTTAAAAAACAAGTATTACTTGTAATTTTAACTACATAATTAAATCCTAAATTTAATGCACTAATCTGCCAAAGCAATGCATTAATAATATTCAATATTAAATAAATCTTATAATTATTTGGTCCTTTCGTACTAAAATATTTACTTTTTTTAAAGATAGAAACCAACCTGGCTCACGCCGGTTTAAACTCAGATCATGTAAAATATTAAAGGTCGAACAGACCTAAACTTTTAGCTTCTACACCAAAATTTAATTTTAATCCAACATCGAGGTCGCAAACTTCTTTTTCGATTTGAACTCTTTAAAGAAATTACGCTGTTATCCCTAAGGTAATTTAATCTTATAATCATAAAAAATGGATCAAAAATTCATAAATTAATGTTTTTATTAAAAAAAAGTTTATTAAATTTTTCTATCACCCCAATAAAATAAATATTATCATAAAAAATTATATAATTCCAAAAATTTTAAATAATAAAATTTATAAAACTCTATAGGGTCTTCTCGTCTTTTAAAAATATTTAAGCTTTTTAACTTAAAAATAAAATTCTAATAAATTCAATTTGAGACAGTATTTTTCTCGTTCAACCATTCATTCCAGCTTTCAATTAAAAAACTAATTATTATGCTACCTTCGCACGGTCAAAGTACCGCGGCCATTCAAAATTCAGTGGGCAGGTCAGACTTTAAATTAAAATCAAAAAGACATGTTTTTAATAAACAGGCGAAAAAAGTATTTGCCGAGTTCCTTAAACTAACCTATAGTTATTAATATATTAATAAATAGAATTATACTAATTTTATCATTATTTCATTTATTTTTATATTAAATAAATTATTTAAATAAAAAATTTAAAATCAATAAAAATCAAATTTATACAGAAATTAATTATAACAAACTATAATAGATGAAAATTCCTAATCCTACAGTTTCCCGCACAAAAATAAAATTTTTAAAAATATACTTTTAAGCTTATCCCCAAAAATATTTTTTATTAATTTAATAAAATTTAAAATTAAATTTTATAATTTAATAAATAGAATTTAATTCTTTTCTTTAAAAACTAGATATATTTAAAAACGAATAACGTTTCATTACAAAAAAATTATTTTAAATATTTATTTTACAATAAAATTTATAATTTTTTAGCTCTTTTAAAATCGAGAAAATTAAATTTATAATTATTAATTAATAAACCCTGATACACAAGGTACAAAAAATAAATTTTTCTTTTAAAAATATAAATTTTCATTTTTTTAAAATTTCTATCACTATACTAATAAACTATAATATAAATAATTTTTTCTAAAAGTATAATAAAAATTAAAAGTATTTTTTTTATATTAATAAAAAATAATTTTATACACTCAAATTAAATTGAGTTTCACAACTAACTTTTTAGTGTAAATAAAATACTTTATCCAAAGCTCTAATTTGCCCACCAGGCACACTTTCCAGTACGCCTACTATGTTACGACTTATCTCACTTTAAATGAGAGCGACGGGCGATATGTGCATATTTTAGAGCTTAAATCATAATATTAATTTAAATATTATTACTTTCAAATCCACCTTCATAAAACTTTTCAAATTTTAATTCGTGTAAATATAATTATTGTAACCCATTTCTTCTTGTCTATAAGCTACACCTTGATCTGATTTTCTTTATTGATATTAAATTTTGAATATTCAGCTTCTTTAAAAATATTCAACTGACGACGATATACAAACTAATAAAACAAGTATAATAAATCGTGGAATATCAATTATAGAACAGGTTCCTCTGAAAAGACTAAAATACCGCCAAAATCTTTAATTTTCAAGAACATAACTACTACTAGTTTAGCATTTTAAATTTACATTTTCAATAATAGGGTATCTAATCCTAGTTTAAAACAAAATTTAATAGCATATAAATTTTTAATCAAAATTAATTAAAATTTAAAATTTCACTTAACAAACCCCAATGTATATTTGAAAAATTAAATCATTACTATCAACTAAAAAAAATTAATTATATTATCTGTGTAACCGCAACTGCTGGCACAAATTTTGTTAATATTATTATACATTTCTAAATCTAAGCCCCCCTTAATTTATAAAACTTCTTACTGTGAATTAATTTAAAAAAAATTTAATACCAACTATTTAAATTAATACCCCCAAACACAAAAATTAACATATAACTAAAAGTATAAACTAATCCCCCAAGCTAGATTAAAACTTTACTTTTAACACTAAAAAAATTAACATTATATATATACTACTCCTTTACTATCAATATTTTTTTTCTTAACTCAATTTATTAATTAACTTAAAATACAGGAACTAAAAATTTGTTTGAAATTTACTACCGAAAATATCGGATTTAACGGATACTCCCCCCCCTCAAAATGGAGCAAATCATTGAAGTTTACGACCAAAATCAAAAACAACCATACTAATGACCTCCTTAGTTAACTAAATCAAAGCTAAATTTAAAAATAAATTGTTTAGCTTCTTATTAGCACCTGTTTAAGAATTTTAAATTTAAAACCCTTACTTATTAATTCAAAACTCCCTCAAGCCCCGAATTTTCAAATATTTAAGAAAATTATTTCAATCAGCATAAAATTGAAATATTCTAGAAATTAATTTATTGTCCCTCAACCATAAATTCAATAAAAATACATTAAAAACAATTTTTTTCTCAGATGGACCCCCCACCAAAAAAAAATAATAAAAAATTGAGTAATTAGTAACAAACCCAATAAAAATAAAAAACAAAAAATTGACCCTCATTCAAAAATCTGCTTAAACAAAAAATTACCCACAATTAGCTTTAAAATAATCCAAACTGTTAGGAATCACAAATAAAATAAAATTATCTAACGTCTAGTCTATTTTAACTATAAAAAAAAATACCCCCCAAAAGGGGGGGGTCAATTTCCGATTTTTTAACACTAAAAATAATTATCTTCAAAATATACTTAAAATCGCTACCGGCCCAATTTTGATATTTTTAAAAAATCGATTTGTCATTTTTTAAATTTTAAAAACTTAAAATTATTGAAATTTAAGCTAAAAATCAAAAATTATTCTTTTTTTCACTTAAAATAAACAAAATTAAAATTATTAGCTTTAAATAAAGGAACTAAAAATTTGTTTGATTTTTACTACCAAAAATATCGGATTTAACGGATACTCCCCCCCATCAAAATGGAGCAAATCATTGAAGTTTACGACCAAAATCAAAAACAACCATACTAATGACCTCCTTAGTTAACTAAATCAAAGCTAAATTTAAAAATAAATTATTTAGCTTCTTATTAGCACCTGTTTAAGAATTTTAAATTTAAAACCCTTACTTATTAATTCAAAACTCCCTCAAGCCCCGAATTTTCAAATATTTAAGAAAATTATTTCAATCAGCATAAAATTGAAATATTCTAGAAATTAATTTATTGTCCCTCAACCATAAATTCAATAAAAATACATTAAAAACAATTTTTTTCTCGGATGGCCCCCCCACCAAAAAAAAATAATAAAAAATTGAGTAATTAGTAACAAACCCAATAAAAATAAAAAACAAAAAATTGACCCTCATTCAAAAATCTGCTTAAACAAAAAATTACCCACAATTAGCTTTAAAATAGCTCAAACCAGCTAAAAATCACAAATAAAACAAAATTATTAATTATAGCTTACTATAATTTTTCGATCAAAAATTTTTCCCAAAAAGAGACCCCAATAATCGATTTTTTAACACTAAAAATAATTATCCTCACCTAATATTTGAAATTGCCGTTAGAGCCACTTTCCAAAAATAAGAAAAAATCGATTTGTCATTTTTTTTAAAATGGAAATGATCAAAACATTGAACTTAAGACCAAAAAAGCGAAAATTATTTTTTTTCAAAAAAAAAATATCAAAAACAATAAAAATCTTACCAGAAAAAATATTTTTTCCCCTCCAAAAAATATTTTTCGAGACCCCAATTTTACCCCATTAATAAATTCCAATGAATTAATTTTGGGTAGCTTCGATTTTTCGGTTTAAAACCCCTATTTTTGAAAAATTAACTAGTCCAAATCTCAATCATTTTTATAAAAATGATTAAAAATTCGTCCAAACCCCCGATAATTTTTTTTTTCAAAATCAAAAAATGAAAATGAACCGAAACTCAAATATTAGAAAAATTTATTTTAATGCTGGTTGAAACAAAAAAAAAATAATTTAAATATTTAGACTATTAAAACAATTTACGTCTTAGCTTAGCATTTACTAACAAACTAGTCCCTCAACTATTTGCCAATAATTTTTTTAAAAAAAATAATCAAATATTAAAAAATTTAGACCTAAAAAAAATCAATTAAATATTTCCAAATATTCATTTTTCTTAGACCAAATAATCAAGCTATCAAAAATCAAAAAAATACCTTAGCTGAAAATAACTATAATTTTTGTAAATTAATTGGATTTACGACTAAAGCCCCATTTAGCCGTAATCTCAATGTTTTGATCAAAAAAATTTTTAAAAAAATTCAAATCAATGAAATTTACCCCGTCCTAAATCGGCTCTAAAATAGAACTTTACCTTTAAGAAAAATTACGCAAACCTTATAAAATTATACGTCCATTAAATAAAACTAATTAAATTTAAAATTTTCCTTTCACGCGCGTGAATTAATTATATAAAGAAAAATCGCATTCTATATATTAAAGTTATATAGCAATATATCTTATAGATAGGTTTTTTCGGGACCCTCAAAAACCATTTTTGAAAATAACAAGATTTTTTTTTTTAGACCATTTTTTTTATAAACCCAAATTTCCCGAATTTTTCGGGAAAATCTTTTTGGGGGTCTCAAGCCCTAAAACCAAGTTAATTTCAATGGTTCCAAAATCGACCTGTTTTTTTTAAAAATAGGTGAATTATTCTTAGTAAAAGCCATTTTTAGGTACTAAATCTCATTAACCTAACGTAAACGCAATAAATCAAAAATCTCTAAAATTTTACAAGTCCAAAAAAATTATAATTTTTTTGTAAAGTCCTAAATTTCAAGATAAAATTCCTTATTTTCAATTTACCCGTAAAAGTCAAACTAATAATTTTTTTAAAATTCCCACAACGCAAATCACTATTTAATTAACTATTTTAATCTATCTTAATGTAAATATACAACTATAATTTAATAAGTAAGTAAATTAAAGTAGTTTTTTTTTTTTTTATTAATCAGTGTTAAAATTATTATAACTTAAAATTCAATAACCTAATAATAATTAAATTTAGTACTTATTTTAAATTAATCAAATACATTGATATATATACTAGTTAAGTAAATTTAGTACTAATTTTATCTAAATTTTTAAAGATTTAAATTACTAATATTATTTATCTTAACTATAATTCAAATATTATCACTAATCTTCTCTTTTTTATTAAAGTTTTAATTTATAAATAATTAATATCACATTTATATAAATTAAGTAATTATTTTTTTATATATATATTATATATTATTTATTAATATAGAATTGTTTAATCATTATTAAATACATATTAATGTATATATACGTATTTAATAATATAGGTGTGTTGTAATATACTCAATGATAGATATAGTAAATATTTATTATTTAATATAAGATATAACCGTTAAAATTACTATTTTCCTCGTAAAATCTTACTATTTTTAATTTTTTTCCTCTAAATCCATAGAATCGCTTTTCATCTTTAAATTTTGTTCGATCTTATATTAACTCGGATATCCTTTTCTTTTTCTTAACTTCAAATATATTATTATATTATATATTAAACCTTTATAGATTTATAAATAATATTCTTCTTTATTAAATTAGTTAATTTTTATAGGCAGCAGAAAAGACCCCCTAAAAATCAGGTTTCCAATTTTTGCTCTAGCCCATTTTCCAAGGTATAGGCCCGGACACCCCCCCTTTTTTGGCCAAAAAAAGATGCCAAAAAATCACCAAAAAAGGCAACTTTTTTTTTCCCATTTTGGCCCTTGTAAAAATCCCAAGTTAATTTTAATTTTCTAATGTTAACATAACTTTTTTTTAAAATAAAGTTTT